AGGAGACGGCCATCTCGAGGCACATCACGACCTACAGGCAAGATCGGCGAGACCTGGGAAGGCAACCCAGCCCGATTGAGAGTCAGAGGATCCATAGTACCTGCAGCCCCACAGACTTCATATTCAACATTTTTTAAAGCGGGGGGAAGGGATCTCTTTTCTGCAATGGAAAAAAAAAGGAGCAGATTTGACTCGGCACAACCTAACGATACATCCAATACCAATGATCTGCGCCGCGTTGCTAGATCTCTGCGATAATTTAATAAATAAGAGAAGAAAGCGTAGAAAGAGGTTCAGAAGTACTTCCCCCGGTTCTACCAGGTAAGAAGGTCAAATGCTCTTCTTTAAGTAAGTAAGGGAGTAGACTTTTTGATTCCAACGCACTTCACTCTTGGCCAGACGCCAGCGACGAATGGCGTCAATAGTCGCATAGAGCCTTTCAAGGGCAACCTTTGGGAAGAGCAAGGTCTTCAGAAGTTATTCGCCTTAGCACCCCCCGAATTCCTTTCAACCCCAATATTTACAGGAGCTTGGGTCTGGTCTACTACCAGCAAGGCCCTCGATTTCCCAGTCTGCATCATGAGCCCCCCAACACTGCTCCATCTTGCAGCTCTAATGGGTCCTCCCGCTACCGGGGATCTCAAGATTTCTCCTTTCGATTTATCTTGGCATAGAGGGAAGAACAAGACCAAACGGCAGGCTGGTTTTAAGACTTTCCTTACTAAAGCCATTAAGAACTCTGAGGATAAAGAGAGTATGTGAATTTCTTCGGGATCGGGCAACTCCTTCACTTACACCTTTTCCTGAGGATGCTCCAGTGAGAGATTTACAAAACATATTCGTCCGTCCTTATTTTGATCGAGTTCGGGAGGGAACCTCCTATCGACTCTAACACATATCCGAACAGGTCGGGTACAATATAACTTTTTTACCAAACATTGGTAAAGAAGACCAATACCCCTATCAGTTAGGGCCGGTTGGCCTAGAATTAGAATCCTTCTTTCTTATCTGTTTACGTCGACTATTCACGAACTCTTGCCAGAGCCTTCAATTCAGAAGTTGTATCAATTTATAAAACATAGTCTAGTCATACGTCTATACCCCTTGTAATTCATTCTTGTAATTCATTCTTATACTCATCCGGTTTCGCATCTACATCTTGAAAATCCAATGGCTTCCACGCAGTATTCTTTGTCTTCAACGGATTTAGATTCCAACTTTTGTCTTCGGATTCCCATCTAGGTTAGATTATGCTTTTCACTCTACTTGTGATATTCGTTTTGTCTTTCTCGTGTCGTATGATGAATAAGAATGGGCGGCAAACATAAAGCTTTGACGCAGAAAGATGGATGTGAAAGAAGATTCTAGCGGGCACTCTTCCTCTTTTCCACCCCTACGCTATAACTAATTCTCCGCTTGTAGACGCTGGATGAGACCAGAAGGTAGTAAGCGAGCTATCCCTATCCATTTCGCTTTGTTAGTTAATGTAATTACCTGTCCCCTGACCATCCGCTGACCCGAGGCAAAGAACTGAAAATCCATTTCGTGAGGAGGAGGAACCATGCTCTCCGTCGAACTGCTGCGGTTGTGTCTTGTGTCGGCGCAGGTTCACAGTGGAAAGTGGGTCAGGCGGATCAAGCTTCAAGGCTTCAATAAGAGAGAATTTTGATAAAGAAGGAGAGAGATTTGGCGAAGCTCTAAAAGGTACAGTCATCCAAGCAAGGTCATTTGTGAATTCCCGCAGTCAGCTAACCAGGGAATTCAAGACTTCAGTAAGCCTGCTGTCCCTTAGCTTTCGAATAAGCTGTCCAGTATTCCAATCCGGTTAGGTTAGCATTCCAAGTCAGTTGAACTCGGGTGAGATGAAGACTAAGGGAAGAAAAGAGGACTCAGGCATTGAATTTGCCCTTGCTTTCACTCGATCGGAAGGCGTACATCTTTTTTTCTTTCTTCATGGGACTCAATAGCCTTCTATTACTATCTGCTTAGTAAGGCTAGAAATTGAACTTATTAATGAACTCCTTTTCTAGCAAGTGAAGCTAAGACTGATAGCTAATAGGGCTTGATAACCGGCCCGCTATTCAATATTAGACTAGGGAATGTCGATCTTCCTATCTTACTTAGGAAATATCTCTTCTAGTAGCTAGCCACTAACACTAAGAACTAGTGCTGCTAGCTAACAAATATCACTAAGACAGGAAGCTCGGAGGCCCTTACCTTAGGACACTCCGCCTACTATCTATCTGCAATCCCACTAGCACTTCTAGCAAGAAGGTGAGAGAACGAAAGCAACTCAAATTGGCACTCAAACCTTTATGGAAAGAATAGATGCCTAGTACTGATAGACACCATATCCACGTAATAGACCTTAGGAATGTTACCCCTAATTCCCCTTATCCATTTCATTTGATAACTTGCTTGCCTTTTTTCTGCTAGTGGATGGGCTGGATTGCCTAAGAGGTAAAGAGACTTTCCTTGCTAGCTTGCCCGTCAGTCTTTTGACCTATAACCTGCTGGCTTAAGTTTTTTCTGGAAGGCCTAAGTCCCTCTATCTATTGTTCGAGTAACTCCGTTCCTTTCAAGGAAAGCCTTTAGCAGTACCTTAGGGAAAAGCCCGTTTTCAAGCGGGTTCTAGGATTAGCACTCAAGCAAGACAAGATTCGAAAGCTAGCACTCTTTTCAAGCCTATAGCCTATATATGAAATATGAATATTCATATATTCATATATGAATTATTCTCAGCCATCCATATGGGAGTTCCCCGCCAGCCTGTGGGAGTGCCACTATCAATAGGTTAGCTTTGCTTTCCTTCTTGTCCACGCTTTGAAAGCTATAAGACAGATTCACAGTAAGCTCTTACTTATGAGGCTGAAAGAGAGATTGTTAAGTTAAGATCTAGTCTCTTGGGAGATAAAATAAAATACACGGCGCCCGGAAGAACTTATTTCCTTTCTTAGCTTGTGCGAGAGTCACTGCGCGGGACTATACGGACTAGTAAGACTCTCTTCCCAGTACTAATCGATATCAAGGGGCGTGGCGCTTGCTTTCATCAAGATCCGATTCAGAGTGAATAGGCACTGCACCTGGGATCTCTTTCAAAGGAAGGAAAGAGGCCAAACCTACCCATGAAAGTAAGAAAGAAGGAAAGGACTGAATCCGCTGCTATTGGTTTACCGCGTAAGGATTTGCGCTCTCCAAGCAAGGCCGTTAAGGGCGGTAAGGCATTAGGCTGTGGTAAATCTAAGGATTGGGAATGAACGAGGGCTTTATCTCGCAGTAAGGAGCAGCAATTAAGCTTTCAATATCGAGAGGAAGGTTCAAAACGTGAGATGGAAATCAATGGGAATAAGCCCTGAAACCACTTTTGCGGCTTTTCAGCCTTCCTTATGAATCGAATTAAAGAAAAAGATTCTTCATTTATTTATGGAAACGGACAAAGCTCTTTCTTTTCTTAGCTGTATATCTAGCGTCAGCATTCTAACTGGAATTTCGTACCAGTCGTCAAATTTAGATTCTGTCTTAGGGGTTCTGGCAAGTTTGACGAAGACAAGCAAAAAAGATTCCCGGACCTTCACGGACATCGAGGCGGAGTGCAGCCTCAGTTATGTTATTGGTCGTAGGAAACCCCAGCTTAGATGCCTTCGGGATCCTTCTGATGACAAAAACACGATCCCAATGCCATTATCCTTTCTCGACCCAGCCTAAGGTAAGGCACTTCTTTTAAGCTCTCCTACGCTTTTATAAGGTCTTGGGGGCAATGAGGGTCCAGCGGAACTGCTGATATCTCTAATCAAAAAGACTGTTTGTTACCTATTTACATTTTCGTCCTTATTCTCGTACTTCCTAGAGTGGAAGGTATGAGTTCGACACCCGCTTAGCCACAAGGTAAGCTCCAACACATGTTTCGTTAGACCGTCAGCGATTTATAATTTATAATATAGAACTTGAATGCCCGCCAGTTCCAAGAGTGCAGTCTACGTAAATACCGTAACTTTTTACATTGAGGTGCTCTAAAGCCTCACTTATCATCACTGGTATATGTCTTATAGCAATTCCATCCATTGAAGTAATTAAACTGCCTTCCTAAAATTTGTGGAATCACCCGCAAAGTATAAATTCACTAACCAATTTACTCAAGATTGAGGTTTTCTCGTGAGAAACTCCTACTTTATTCTACTTGCTCGACCTTGGAAATTGAATTTGGCTGAATAAGGATTTACAACCTTTAGGTCTTCTCCTGTATAGTGAGTCTAGTGCTTCCATCAAAGGAAAGACTCGGCTCTCACTTTGTTAACATAAGGCATCTATAGGACCTGTTTTCGTATGATGAGTATCCGTTCTGGGAAGGGGAGGTGCTACGCGCCTTCAATGAAATATTATCCACTGGTACATTCATTCAGACTAGGCTAGGGGCCTTCTCTTTATACACAGCACTAAGAATACGAGAAAAGAGACTAGAAAGATATAACTATAACCGGTTTGATCAAAAGCATTTTATTGAACTGGATTGCAAGAACTTAATATTACCCCCAAAAGAGACGGGATTATGCCTTACAACCTTCACACTCGCTTAATAAATAAAGCAGGATACTAAATCGAAGATTCCACATCCCCTTTTTTTGTGCAGCTATGAAGCATGGAGATGTCCTTTCTTTCTCTACACCTGTAATTCAAACTATTGCGAGCAGGATGCCAACTCATGTTCCTTCCACTAAACTAATATATAGTTGGTTGGTTTTATAAAGACTCAATAATGTTTTTTGAAAGACTCTTCCATATAAAAATTTCCCTAGTCAAGAATTAGATTAGGGCAGAGATTAGACAATGTCTTAAAAAAGGCCTTATGGAGCAACTGGAAATATCTTCACTTTGACGTCTGTCAATCCTATGACTTGCCCTAGAATCAACCCTAGAACTTGAAAATATCAAAAGCGCCCCAGCTGATTTGACGCGGATTTCTCTATCCTTTTATAACTTACTTGATTGGAGTAATTACCAGACTGAAACCGGGGTGAACCGGTGGAAAACTAGCGTTATAGGTCACTGCACTGTAGTTGGCTGGAGCTTGACTTATCCCAACTATAATACTGACTATGCATAGACGAAAGGGGACATTAGGAAAGCTCTCACACCGCCGATTCAGTGGGTCCTTAAAAGATACCAGGCTTCCGAGTGGCGGAACTGATCAAGTTGTATTCTTTGTTGAGTAAGAGATCAACTTAACTTAGAGCCTTACTTTTCTTATGCCTGGTTTTTATAGCTTGCACTGCAGCCAAAAAGACGGGGCTCTTATATTCGGTTAGGGAGTGACGGGTGAAGTTTAACGGCCAACTTCCATTACATTACTTGACTCTCGTACCACGGGTTCGATTCCGGATCCCTTGCTAAGGAAAGGACCGGGCAGATATTATGTATAAATGGTAGGTAGACTGGCGGCTACCCACTTGTAACTTTAGGGAATCTGGCCTGTCAGTATACATTAGTTGCGTTGAAAGACTCCTCCTGCCGAGGAGAAGGTAAGGAGACTACTACTAGCGATACCAAGCCAAGGTTGAAAGAGAAAAAGAACAGGCAGCTGGTGAACCATACCGAGCTAAAGCAAGGTACGACGCTATCAAGCTTTGTTAGTACTCGACTGAAAGGGGAGGGTTTTTTGCCCTTGAGACCTCGTCAACTACTTAGTCTTCTAGAAAAAGAGAAAGCACAACAACCTTGATCTGCGGCTTTGAACCGATTGGAGGGAGTTCTAACGATCGTAGCGTAGGCCAAGCTGGTAACTCAATTAGACTTTCTTTCCCAGCTATGGATGGTGGGTTTAGTCCCTATCTCTCCTCCTTAAGAGCCCTTAACGCATTCCATAACTGAATGAGCTTCCCCGGAGTCAAAGTCCGTGGACTACAACGCTGATCAATCCAACGAAATAATCCCGGCTAGGCATCAGGCTCGATTCTCGGGATCACTAATCACTAACAGAATCGGAAAGAAGGAGAATGTCCTTACTAAAAACTAAAAACAAAGAAAGTCGGATACTTTCAAGGAAATGGGATTCATTCGTATTCTTAACCTAAGGATAGCGAAAGAAAGAACAAGGGAGGCCTCATTCCATTAAGCAAGTCCCCGAGCTAAGAGCAGGGCGGATGAAGTCGACAAATCTAAGGGTAAGGGCCCTTTGCTTTTACTTTTAGTATCTACTTTCTCTCCGGGCCAGTCCTAAAAGCCCATCAAATTAAAGTCCGCCTTTCCCTTCCCTCAAGAGCTAAATCGACTGCGGATCTTAGCAGCATCGCTTATTCCTCCATCTTCTTAAATAGAAAGAGCATCGGAGTCGTTCACAAGAACTGACTCTTCTCTTTCTCGCTTTCTAGGTTTCGAAAGAGAAGTGCTTAAATTAAGCAGAAGTGATCAACGAAGACCTAATATATAAAGCACTGCTGCCATTTCCTTTGCTATCTTTCAGTCCTAAAGTGAAAGTCAATCAAGAGGGTAAAGTAAACTCGATCTATCTTTCCGCCCGAACTTCTCACCTGGTATGTCCTGTATGCCCTACCAGGGGAATCCTGGAGTTACTGAAGGATATTCTGATTCAAGCTCTGAACAAAAGCTCATTCTTTTCTTGTACCCTCATCGGCATCTCCTTACGCTGATTCAATAGCAACTGGATTGTGAACAAGAGCACGTGAAAGCTCAAAGCTACTGGTTCTGTTCTGTCATACTCTATTCTAGTTCTTTCTACTCTCGAGTTACCTTTCGAGCAGACTCAGAAAAAGAAGAAGCCCACGAAGCGGTAGCAGCTACTTCTTCTGCTTCTTCGGTTGTTGCCACCTAATTAGCTACGATCAATGAAAATATCGTAATATAAGAAAGCTGTGCCACGAACAGCGCTTTGCCCCTTCTATTCTATATAAGCTGCACTACGCCGAATGATAAAGATTTCCTGCTCCCATCTATTTGTTGTGGGGCATCCCATGCTTTCTGTTGGTCAACAACCAACAAGCAAACCTTATCTATTGTTTACTCGTACAGGCTTGACGGAGTTAAGCTGTCTGGAGGGAATCCTTTTTAAAAAATCAATCATGCCTCAACTGGATAAATTCACTTATTTTACACAATTCTTCTGGTTATGCCTTTTCTTCTTTACTTTCTATATAAAAATATGCAATGATGGAGATGGAGTACTTGGGATCAGCCGAATTCTAAAACTACGGAACCAACTCCTTTCACAACGGGGAAAGAAGATCTGGAGCAAGGACCCTAACAGTTTGGAAGATATCTTGAGAAAAGGTTTTAGCACCGGTGTATCCTATATGTACTCTAGTTTATTCGAAGTATCCCAATGGTGTAAGGCTGTCGACTTCTTGGGAAAAAAAATAACTTTGATCTCTTGTTTCGGAGAAATAAGTGGCTCCCGAGGAATGGAAAGAAACATATTCTATTTGATCTCGAAGTCCGTGAAGGACACAGGATTCAAGCCTGGATGGGGGATCACTTGTAGGAATGACATAATGCTAATCCATTTTCTACGCAGCCAAGGAATCGTAGTAAGATAGACAATAGGCTGAGAACGATTGGCTAGGTCGTTCGGAATCGATTCTTTCTCGATCAGAATAGTGGAATGGAAAGCACTACAAGAAAGATATACTTTTTTTCAAATCGCCCCGCGGTTCATAAAGTTTTTCGAAATTCTCTTATCTTTTTTTTTTTTAGTGGGGAGGTTCGGGAAGGGAGCGAGACCAAGAAGAAGAAGAGGCAAGGGCAAGAAGATCAGAAGCTAATCCTTGTCCGGGAAAGGCGTATTAGAAAGGATGTCCCCCCATAAGAGCGTACGCACCTTACTCGACTAGAAGAGGACCAATCCGAAGGGGTCCTAACAAGGTCGGGGAGTTCTGTCCGTCTACTTTCTTAATATGGAACTGGGATTGAGACTTTCACTTTCATGCTAGGAGTTGAAGATGGACTAAGCTGTTCCCCCAAGAGCAGTCCAATCTTAACGCTTAACGTCAGTAGCTCCTCGAATTCCCGAGGCCGACCCGTAACACCTTCTACTTACTATGAACTAGGATCAACTCATAACATAAACTCAAAGACGCCAGAAAAGCACATTTAACGCGATTCATCAGGTTGTTCAGAGGCTCAGGCTTTGGATTAAATCATAAATGCACCTCAACCGAAGGTACTGCAAAAAAGGAGTCTAGTTTCATCTTCGTGATTCCCTGACTGTAAGGCATCCCAAGGAGCGTGAAGGATTTGAAGCTGAGTAGCCCGATAGCACAGGCAAATTGATTTGTTCAATTTGGCCCATCCATCTTTTTGCGATTTAAATTGAATAAGTAAAATAAAAGTAAGTAAAATAAAAGGCTATAACCTCTTCCTGCTCTTCCCAAGCAGCAAGAACAAGAGGGGATCTTGCCGATTCTGATTAACTTGCGAAAAACAGGGAAAACTAAATCACATCTTCCTCTTAATTAAGGGCTCGATAAGCATAAGCCTTTTAGTCCCACAGCTCCTTACAGAACACTTGCTACCGTGGCCTAAAACGCACCTTCGTAGAGGAACGTGCTACTTTATAAAAAGAAAAGACCGGGGCAAAGGAGCCAAGACAGTAAGACTGTTGCTAGCACGACTTATGGCTTTTAAATCTCTTTCTTCATATATGATACCGTCCGCTTTTCTATCCGAAACTATAGAACAAAAGAAAGATAGATATTTCCATGGTAGGAATAGGACAGTTGCACTAAGGAATAGAGCTAGGGATTTGATAAAGGTGATAGGACAGGGTTCCCTGCCTTAGTCTCAAATAGGGCGCAAGCTAAGGATATGTATACCTGGGTGAAACTTTTTTTATTGGGTTTATGAGTTGCTTAGGAGTTTGAGCTCTTACTTTTCGTAGTAGTAGTTGCTGGTCTAGTCTATTGGCGAAAGGAAGGTCACCGCTGCTTTTGCCTGATTGTCTGAAGTGAAGTAGCCTTCCCGCTTAGCTTTCATTTGACACTGAACCGCTGTTGCTGACTACCACCGGGATGTAACCGCTGCCCTCGGCCCTAACAGCTTATTTACCCCTTAGATGAAAAAGGTCGGACCTTATGCTATTCTATTCTTTTTTCACGTCAGAAATTGCGGTCCGGGTAAAGCTCAACATACACCTTCGGGGGAAAAGAGTGAAAAGGTCTTATTGTATTGATTCCCGAAGTGAACTTACCGTGATTGCTTTAGGAGTTTAAGAATGTCGAGATGCAAATAGAGGGGGATTAGCGTTGAGAATTCGAGATTCCAATCCACGAAACAACTGCTGCTTATTCAGGTACTGGCTAATGCTCCTATCGAAGATTCTCGAAACTCTCAATCAACTATGGGACTCCTTTCTGGCAGGGGAGATTCCTTTGATAGTTGTGGAGCTCTGTGGCTGGGATGTCCAATCTCTCGATGACAAACGACTCTGTGCTCCGGTGTAATAGCATGTGTACTAGAGGGGCTGAGTATTCATTCCATAAGGGCGGGCTAGCGAGTCAGCCAAGCGATTGTAGATTCTCGGAACATGGATGAAGGTGATCCTCCTAAAGCGCTTGATCAGGTCAATGTCATGGTACGATATTGGGGCTCTTTGGTCTTCCATTCTCCCCCCTTACTCACCTCTCTCTATAAAAAAAGCCTTTCCCCTTTTCATAATAATAAGGTAAGCGTCCAGCTAGAGCTCTTCAACAATCAACTGAGCTCAGGAAGTCAGGTTAAGACGTCGACTTATACAAGGAGGAGATGAAAAAGAATTCCTGTCTTTAGAAGTCAATCCCACAAAACTACACTTGTACGCTTGACATGAAAAGTAGAGGCAAGCAGAGTCAAAGGCCGAGCCTCAACCAGCAAAGGGGGACAGCCATGCCAATCCAAGCAGAGCAACTAGAAGCTCACTCTACCTTTATTTCTTTACCTTCGACTTCGTTCTTCAAGGAGACTCATGTGCATTTCCTCTGTTTCTTTCCTTGTGCCTTTAGTTGAAGTATAGGTCGTCGATTCTGATGGGATTTTTCCTTCTGTTGAGTGGTAAAAAAGGGATTTCTCTAGTAGGTAGCGACAAGAGACTACATCAATAGCTGAAACTTGTTTTCGGCTAGGGTAGGCTTGGAGTCATAAGTTCTCTCTTTCCCAACCAAATAAGCACTTTTGCAAAGTTCACCTTCCCGCGGTCAAAACAAGACTTGCGGATAACAATCAGACCTTACCAGGGACAGGGACCAGACTAGAGAGCCTAATTAACATTAACAAAAATTCGGGCTTGCTTTCTCAATTCACATCTATGAGCGACGATTCCTATAATCTCTTGCTCGCTTCGATCGGAGACAGCTTAGGGAAGGGAAGAATGATGGGTCGCTAACAAGGCCCCTAAATGACCGTTCAGAAGGCCTACCCATTTTTTTCCCAATCTGTCACTTGCTCGTCCCTCTCTCATGAAAGATTGTCTCTCCTCTCTGGCTTTCGCAGTCGCTTCTGTTATGGCCCGCCGATGACTTTGTTTTCAGTTCTTCTTAGGAATGCGATTGATCATTACATTAGGTTTCCGCACCCTTTCGGATATGGCCTGGAATGAAAATCGTTAGTTCTCAAAATCTTGAGAGCCAAAAAAAAGAAAAAGAAAGCCCCGGCTTAACGTGCAAAAGAACGCATTAGAGAAGCCTTTGGCAAAGGAATTGGAACAGGAAGGAAGAAGCTTGAACTAAGCTTTCAACCCGCTAAGACGATCTGTCAACATTGATAGTAACACCCCTGGGCAATAACATCTTTGTTTCACGTATTACCAGAGTCATCCTCTAGGTCTCTCGAGCCTTCTTTGTCATGCTTAGCTCTCAGAATTGGAAGAGAACACAAAACTATCGTTGGTACTTATAACTTCTTTCTATTGAAGGAACTTAGCCTCTGAACGAAGATTTGAAATAGTATAGCTCTCCCTCATCTTTTTTCTACCTTTAGGGTTGGCTCGAACTTCCGAGTAGGATTCACAACAACTAATAAAGAACTAAGGGGGAATAACTCTTAGCTTTGAGAATAGCTTGACGCCTTATCATTTTTAGCGGGATTGACAGACCAACTTGCTTTGAGAAAGTACTAGCTAGCCCTCCTTGGGACATCTGTACTAGCTGTCATCCTTACCTGGGATGGTATGGAAAAGGAAGCATAAAGAACCCTCTTTCGAAAAAGAGAGTCTCAATACGATGGTGAGACAGCTATTTATAGACAAGTCAGAAGATTGAATGTTGAATGGCACCGGGATCATTGGTTGATACTTCTTTGTACAGTGGAATTACGTTATAAAAGATCAAGTCAACCATAGGAGCTTCCAGCTGCACTAGTGGACAGAGAAGGAACGAAAGGAAAGAAACGAACAGATATATTCTTTATAATTTATTCTCCGAATATGTAGGAAAATACACTGATTCCTCTCTTAACCGAACAGCTACACTGCAAAACTGCTAACACCAGAGCTATTCTTTAAGTTAAAAATGGACCAACCATATAGCTGCCTACTTTCTTCTTTAAGCTGGAAACCACGTAGCTACACTGATTGGGCTTCTTCCTTCAATTCACAAATCAATTAATGGGAAGTTTCGGGTAGTCTTCAATAAAGAAGTATGACCTGAGCGACGAACTAGTAACATCCTTTATCACTTAAAAAACACTATAGTCAGAGCTCCATACTCGTAGTTAACTCCCCTCCGCTCAGCGGCTACCAGAAAAAGAACAAGGAAATAGGAGATAGTAAGAAGATTCAGTCTATTCATAACGAAATCTCTAGGCACCTCAGTCCGGACAAAGAAACTCCTTTTCTCAAGGTCCCGAGCACAGGAAAGATATCACATACTAACTAAGACAATCTTGGAAACCTCAATTCAAGAGTTCCCACTGCCTGCTGGTTTAGCCATAACACCCATACCTTTAGGGAGTAGGCGTAAACGTAAACAAAGGCTTTCACTACCTTACACTACGGACATTTCCTTCTCTTCTTTGATCTCCGGAGAAGTTCTTGTAGCCGAGGCAGCATCTATAGCTGATGCACTGATTCGAGAAATAAATGGCCTTATACATTACATAAACTAATGGGACGAAATTGTGATAAGCGAGAGGAACCTTCACCTTTTGGAATAAGGACAATGAAGGTAAGGTATGATTGAGACCTCTAGGTATGGTCCCAGAGGAAGATCAGTCCTATATAACATATACCACATTAGCCCCGCCCAGAAGATATTGAAAGAGGAAGCTGAAAATCCATCTGGTCCCGGTGTTTTTGAATTGGGCATTGAGAAGATGAAATTTTTGATGTCGCTTTCTTCTGGCATGGAAATAAATCTATCATTTTCCTCATCTGTGACCAGAATAACTCCCATCAGCTTGGCCCGTAATCTAGGATTGTCCAACTTGTACAGATTATGAAAATAGGCAACTGTTTCATTCTGAATGTTTTGCTGCCCATAAACTGTTGAGCCCATCATCAAGCCTCAATTGTGATAAACGATTTCTGCTTCTGCGGTTAAGGGTTTGAAGATGGAAAACTTTATATTCCGATCTACTTCCTTAAGTCAATCAACCCGAGACTTTTGACTCCAAAGAATTTCTTTTTGGAGTAGGCATTCATTATAGTATTTGCGTTTCGCACTTCAGCCTCTTCTTTGAGTTTCGCCAGATTGGGCCTGAATGCATTACCAATCTCAATCTGTAAAGCCTGTAAGTCAGACTTTCTTTATCAATATTCAGGTCTTAATCCCCCACCCCCGTACGATTCCATCTTCTTAATTCTTGAGCTGTCCTGCCCAGATTTAGGGAAAGTCTCAGGCTATAAGGCATCGGGGAATGCTTTTGCCAAGCTTTTCTGACCACGTCCACAATAGATGGGTGCCTTAACCAAAATTCATGGAACCAGAAAGGGAGCCTTCGAGGACCAGGGTCTGGGTCAGTCGAGAAAAGGATTTGGATCTTATTTTGCTTTAGCGAGATGATTCACCGTAGTATTACTAAACTTGACTCTCTAATCACCATTCACCATTAGCGACTATCCGAAAGAACGAGAAAAATTTACATTTAGTGGGAATCCCAGTTGCAGGTCTCTACATTTATGATACAGGGAAAGGATTTTACTTTACCTACAATCCTCCTTTCAATTTGCTTCTGCTGAAACTTCGTTTTCAACCGAGACTAGTGCCTAGTGTCTAAGCCTCTGTCCCAATTTTCTTCCTGTAAAAGAAAGGAAATTCCCACGGGGGAGACTCGGCTTGTTTTCTCTTTCTGCACCTACTTCGTATACTCTTGCTTCAGTTGAAGACTCACTTGCTCTTATACTCTAGTTATCTAGCTATCGCTTTTTCTTCAAAAAAGCTCTTACGTTACGTAAACTTCACTCGCTCTTATGGTGTAGTAGGTCTTACCTTTCTGGATCCGGCCAGCTAATTCAATTGATCTGGTACCAAGGAGTTTACTCTTCTTAGTCTCAGCTTGCTTTCTTGCCTTGATCGGAGTTGAACGTAGAGGGAAGTCGCGTCGTGAGTTAAGTCATAAAGAAGCGAATCGAGATGACAGGACCATTCTCTTCCTTTCGCCAATGCACTCTTTTGTCATTTTTTTTTATAACGAAATACTTCATCCATAAACGAGCTTTGAACTAAGCCCCTATGAATTAGTTCTAAGAAAGGAATGCGATAACCAGAGAGAGAAGGCGCAGGCGATGGGCCCCATACATCAGAATGCACAAAGGCTAATGGAATTGAAACAATCAGAAGATTGGAATTCGTAGGTGTTGCCCGTGTTTGGCCTGCTTAGCAGGTGGAGTCGCCCTTCGCCACCAGATGAATAATTAGCAGGAGATGGGGTCTCGATAAGAGGTTTCGAAAGTGCTCTGTTCATTCGCAGGAATGGTCTCGTAGATGGCTTATCTTCCCTCGGATGGAGCTTCTTACCTGTAGTTGGAGATGCAATATATGGCCAGCTAGGGGAGAGATCAGCATCGATAGGACATGGAGATGTGGGCTCAGAAGGGAGTGGAATAGAGGGTCCGAAGGAGAGGGATTAGATGCTGGGAGTTCACTTGCTTACCTTGTCGGGTCACCTGGAGAGGTCGGTCGAAGGTTGCATTGGATTCCAGGACGGAGAAGCAGAGTTTGCTAGTTAGCTTTCCTTCATCACAGGGGAGCAAGCAAAGCGAGTCCCTCCATAAGTCTCGTTTAGTTCATCGTAGGATTTCAGTTATATCAGAAACTAAACCCTAGCCCTAGTTAGTAGTAAGAAGTCATAAGGAATGAAACCGTCACTTGCTATTGTCCCCTCTAATTCCAAATCTCAAGCAAGCTACTGACTAATAATATAAGTTGATCGGACTGAGGCAATTAAATTATTCACCAGAGTATGGGAGGAGTACGGCTTTTCTTATGATTATAGGGCCAATGGTAAACGATTTTTTTTTTCTTGGGAGTGAACTAAGCATCGATCGGAACGCCTAGTGCTTAGCCTCTCTTCCTTCCGCTTTGCCCCCTTTCTCAGCTCGTTATTCTGCCTTTGATTTTTGATCGCGACCAAAGGACTTTTTTGATTCTGGAAAAGAAAGAGAACCAATTGCAAAAGAAGTTATTATATACCAATAGCCAACTGATACAACTCTAAGCCCATTAGGCCAGATTTCTATTCTTCGAGCAGCAAATTTGCTTTTAAAGGTACGAAACAAGCGTTTTTGAATTGATGAACGAACCCATCTCTCTTTCTTCTTTAGCTGGAGATCAGGAAAGCCAGAAGCGAAGTTAGTTCTTTCTTCCCCCGCGTAAATTCAATAAAAAAAGAAGTTTTTGACCCGTCCCTGTAAGGACCTCAGGAGGCAGGAGCTATCTTTCTCTGCCATAAAACTAAAACAGAGAGCTCGTAGGCCTTATTCTGCAGATCAAAGATCGACGTAATTCCCCATTCATTCGAAGGGGGATTTGAGTATAGAACAGAGGCATTCTGAGCCGACTACTATGACTACATGCGCATCTA